TTTTTTGCCGGAGGTTTTTGACCTAGACGTCTCGACAAAACTACTTAAGCCATAACATACATGAAAATGTATTGTGCAAGAATCCACAGTTCCCTTTTTGTTATTTATTTACTTTACTAAAATAAAAGGAATAAAGAAAATAAAGAATAAATATAAAAAATTAAGATAAGAAACGACACTTTGATTCGATATCATTTGATTCTATATCATAGAAATCAAAAGAGTTTTTATTTTTCCAATCGTAATAACAAGCAAGTATTTTAGTTTTCAAATAAAAAAAAAAAATTATTTATGATTCGTTGGAACAATAAATGGCGGGCCCGGCCTGGTCAGTACTTAGCCGGGCCGTGGAACTAAAAAGCACTCTCGGATGAAAAAAAATATTATGAAGGGCTCTTTCAATCCTTATTTTTTATAATGTAACATAGTATTATCCTTTTTCAATTGGGAGGAGAGATGGCTGAGTGGACTAAAGCGTCGGATTGCTAATCCGTTGTACGAGTTTTTCGTACCGAGGGTTCGAATCCCTCTCTTTCCGTTTTTGTTGATGACTTGGTATTTTCTTTCGAATTTTTCGCGAGCTCTTTTTTTTTTTTAATAGTTAAAAATGTGTAATAGATAAAATCCTACTAAGAACATTTAAAAATCAAGCAAGGAAAACCTTATCTTTTATTCTTCACGTCCAGGATTACGTCCTGGATCATTAGACAGGAATCCGAAAATAAAGAGAGAAACAAAGAATATCACTACCGTGTAAACAAATAGTTTGAGAGTAAGCATTACATAATCTCCAAGATTTTTTTTAGTAAAAAAGAGAATAGATTCTCCGTTTTTATACCGCATACCCTACTATTTTGATTTTTTATTTTGACACCAAGAAATAAAGTGGGGTGATCCAGATTTTTCGCGGTTGTACAAGAATTTCAATATTTGAATTGAGGGTGTAAGACTTATCTGATCTTATCAATTCTTTTCTTTGAATTTTTTTTTTTTTCAATAAATCATGAATTTGTCTAGACATTATTAAATTAAAGATATCATCGAAAACTTACAGCAGCTTGCCAAACAAAGGCTAAGAGAAAAAAAAACAGGGGTATTACTGGCATAACATCTACGATTGGATTTAAAAAAGCGTAGGCCTCGGGCAATTTGGCGACGAAAAAACTACTTGAATAAAGAGCAGAATTAAGACAGATACAGATCAAACTAAATATATTAAGCATAACAAACATTTTGTTCTTGAGGATAATTGTATTTTATTTATTTTGATTGAGTTATTAATAAATTGAGTTTTTTATTATTTTATTATTATAAATATGTTATTATTCATAGAAAAGAAAAATGAATAAAAAGAAAATAAGATAGACCAAAAAACTTTCTTTGATTTGAACTCACCCAATCAAAAATCCTTCAATTCTCAAATCAAAAGAGAATAGAATAAACCATACTTTCATACAATATCTTAATTGAATTATATGTAATGATCAATAAATTCTGTTTAATTCTACGTCTACATGTATAAAAATTCTAGTAATCTATTTTATAGATAATAGATATTTAGACTTGAGTTGACGAACAACCAGTACCAATATTAGTGTTTATTAGTGTCGACTAGAAATGGGGCGTGGCCAAGTGGTAAGGCAACGGGTTTTGGTCCCGCTATTCGGAGGTTCGAATCCTTCCGTCCCAGAACATACCTGACCCACGATCATTTTATTAATCTATAATTTTATTAATCTATAATAAAAATAAAAAATAAAATATATATCTATATCATAATCTATATCATAATAAAATATATCAAAATAAAGATTGTCTTTTCGACCAGTCTTCCGTTTAGGAGTATAATATTGTTATAGAATGTGATTCTTATTTCTTTTTTTTTTTTTTTTTATTAATCATATCTTTTTCACAAATTTAATCGAGTTCAAATAACACGCATATGAAACGAAATTTGGATTTGTTAAATATTACTGATTTTACAATATGAAATATGAAAAAATAACAACCTAAATCTTCAATCTTTCCTTACATCAGTCTTTTTTTTTATTAATCATTGATGGTTTAATCCAATATGGATTTATCTTTCTCTTAATGATGATAAAAAGCGAATGGTACTTACTGTAAAACCTTATGCAAATAATGATATAGGGTAGGAAACTATTCAATCAATTAAATCTTTTTAATGATTTCTTATGAGTTCTTGGTACTCTAAGAAGTGTGAAATTGTTGAATTTATCCTATCACGTTACTTGAAGATAGAGATTCAAAATAACTTGTTTATTCGTGTTTATTTATTCATGTTATGTTAGTTATAATTAAAAAAATAATTATAAACAATGGGGTGAAATTGATTGAATTCTTGTTGAGACTTCGTCATACATTATCCATTCTTCATATAGAAGAAAAAAGTATAGATTCTTATGTACCGACCGAACCGATGATTATTCACGATTCCATAATTGAATCAATTACATACTGGTTCCAAACTGAAGGAATGTTATGGTAAAACTTCGTTTAAAACGATGTGGCAGAAAGCAACGTGCGACTTGAAGGACATGATCAGCTGTGGATTCTTACATCCACCACTTTTTTATATTATATAGGAATGAAAGTGCTCTTGGCTCGACATCATTTGTTCTGTTCCACTGGAACCCTCATTTTTGAGAGTGTTGCCATGTAAATAGTACACGATGGAGCTCGAGTAGAACGTATTGATTAATTTCTCAAGGGCAAGAATCTAAGGTTAGTATCGATCAATAAATTGGAACAACTTCGTAAGTATATTTTAGATATATAAATCTAAAGGATCCAATTCGATAAAATTTAAAAGTTAATTTTGTTGGAATTGGTAAAACTCTTTTGATCAAATCAAAAGTAAAGTGTATTACGTAGGAATCAACCATTCATACGATTCTTTGATAGAAAGAAATCACAAAAAATGGTATGTTGCTGCCGTTTTGAAACGATTTAAAGATCACCGAAGTAATGTCTAAACCCAATGATTCAAGGCAAAGATAAAGATCCTGGAACAAGGAAATACCGTTTTCAATTGTCTCAACAACCAGATCATATTTAAGAATCAAAATAGATTCTAAAGTAAGAATCAAAATAGATTCTAAAGGAGACAGACAAAAAGGGTTAGAGACCACTCAATAAATTTAATACCTAAAAGGTTTCTTTTGAGTTATTTGAGAGTTATTCAACTTGAGTTATGAGGATACAAATAATTTTTTTTTTTGGGGGGGGGGGGGGAGACTAAGAAAAAGTATTTAAACTAAAATCAATAATATAATGAATTTGATGATTTTATGGATCTATTTGATATTATGATTCTATACATAGACATAATTTAGAATTTTCTCGAGCCGTACGAGGAGAAAACTTCTTATACGTTTCTAGGGGGGGGGAGTATTGTTCATCTATCCCAATGAGCCATTTATCGAATCGTTGCAATTGATGTTCGATCCCGACGAGAGGGAAGAGATCTTCGTAAAGTGGGTTTTTATGACCCGATAAAGAATCAAATCTATTTAAATGTTCCGGCTATTCTATATTTCCTTGAAAAAGGTGCTCAACCTACAGGAACTGTTCATGATATTTCAAAAAGGGCGGGGGTTTTTACGGAACTTCACCCTAATCAACAAATATAATTCAATTAATGAAATAAAAAAAATGTGGATGATTTGTATATAGCCTTGTATAACCTTTTTGTTTCTTTGCTATTTCCTCTTTTGTTCTATTTATATCATACTAAATTTATTATTGTTACTATAAAAGAGTGTCTTTTATAACGACAAAAATCTATTTATATTTTATTGATATAAATTTTATTGATATATATAAAATAGATAGAAAAAGATTAAGTGAATAAATAAATGAAGTAATCGGGTCTATAAATATAAAATTTTGAGATTACTGTCAATGAGTTAAGGAACAAATAAAAAAACACAAAGGATTTCACTTGCTTATTTTAGTGATTAGTGAATAAACCTCATTTTTTACTTAATTTATTTTTCCACCAATATTGTATCAATGTTGTGTTGTATAGAAATATTATATATAGTGCCAATCCAACACAAGTCCTTAGTTTTTTTTTCTTATTTTTTCTTATAATTCTAATTGTCTAATTGATTGAAATTGGAATTGTTAGTTATATTTATAAATTGTTTTTTCTTTTGTATTCTTTTCTCAACATTCATATTGACAACAGTGTATCAAATAAATATAATCCGATCGTGGATAAAAGGATCCATTTATATCTCCGTCCCATAGCTTTTATTTCATTCAAATAATGGGTTCTTGTATTTTCTGTGATACAAGAAGTCTTTTTTTGATTAAGATTAAACTCAATAAAAATCTATATATACTATAGAATTAATGGATGACATAAGAGACAAGGAGCTATTTATAAATATTTTACTTTATCCCTATTTTTATCTGAGAATTTTTTCATCGGATCTGTTCATTTTTATTATGTTCAGAATCTAATCAATTAGAATTTTTAAAATTTTTGCTATTTTAATGTTTTGATCGGTTTGGATTGCGTTGTGCAATTCAATCTTTTTTTTATTGAGATTCCGATTGTATCTACACATTCTAATTATTTTTTGGGGGTTGCTAACTCAACGGTAGAGTACTCGGCTTTTAAGTGCGGCTAGCATCTTTTACACATTTGTATGAAGCAAAAGATTCGTCCATACCATCGGTAGAGTTTGTAAGACCACGACTGATCCTGAAAGGAATGAATGGAAAAAGCAGCATGTCGTATCAATGGATAATTCTAAGAATATTTCATTCTTACCGAATAGGTCCAAAACCTTATTTAAATTGTTTGAATTCTTGTCGTGTAATAAAAAAAATGAATTTGGTCGAGTGAATAAATGGGTAGAGCCCTACTACGGTTCCAATTATAGGGAAACAAAAAGTAATGAGCTTCTGTTCTTAATTTTTGAATGATTACCCGATCTAATTAGACGTTAAAAATATATTAGTGCTTA